ATGTTCCCCATTACTTGTGTGGATAAGGCCTATATTATAGAGTATATAACTTCGATCATAGGGGTCAATTTCTAGTCGCATAGCTTCATAATAATTCTGTAATGCTTCCGCATAATTTCCTTCAGATTGAGCCGACATCCGTTACGGTCGTAATTCGCTTTAACGAATTCTCCGTTTCAGAACCGTATGTGAGATTTTCATCTCATACGGCTCCTCCTTTAGGTGCATAATGAAAATAATATATGGAAAAATTTTCTGTCATTATGAACTAAGTGGGGCTAATGTTTTTACAAGAAATCCCTAGCCAACCTTCTTGCAAAAGATCTTTTTTTACTACCAAGTGGGTTAATGCTAGATAAAAATAAAAAAGGAAACTCTAAAAATTTCTTTGTTCTCAACGCCCCTAAATTTCCAGGAATTAGTAACTTCAACAGTCTTCAATGGTTATACGAGTATCCAAAGTACGAACGAGATGGATGTTTATTGTTCCAACCATTTTAATTAGTCCCAATCCCAAAGAAGAATAAAGAAAAGGAATCATTTTGAAGAAAGTTTTCGTGTTGTTGATTTCTCGGCGTAGTGCTTCTTCCCCTATGCCTCCTATTCCTATATTGTATTAGTGTAGTAGGATTGATCTGTAATACGGGAACAACAGGTAAAAACCTTTTGCTCAATACTAGAATTAACAATTGAAGCATCTAAGGCTGCATTAATCGTGGATACATGACAGAAGGGATTGCTTTTTTTATAGTATAAACTTCACCTTCAAAAGCGTAGATTTTTTTAAATACTCTTTTTCTTTCTATTCCAAATCGGCAAGAAATAAAAAAAATAATGATAATCAAATCGCACCATCTCTGTAATAAGTAAATGCCTCTTTTTCTCCGGAAGTTGTCGGAATGACTCGTAATAAGATATCGGCGACAATTGTAAAGGTTTTATCAATAAAATTTCCATTTATACGCGATCTTGGCATAGGTAGTAATCCATTCTAGAACTTTTTTTATTTCCTTTACCTTTTCTTTTGTGAGAAAATTTTCCCACAAAAAAAGGACTCGTATAGTACGAACTAACATAAAAGCGGACTCAACCTTCTATCTACTTCCAATTTTTTCCGGTAAAAAAAGGGTATCTATTAACCATAATTAACTATAATCTAAAAAACATTGATGAATAACTCGCTATTCACCCGGCTACTCAGTCATAATCCTGATGTCGGAGAGATGGCCGAGCGGTTGAAGGCGTAACATTGGAACTGTTATGTAGACTTTTGTTTACCGAGGGTTCGAATCCCTCTCTTTCCTTACTTTAAACTAATTCACCAATCTTACGTGATTGACCACAATGTATCAAATCAAATAAAAAAGAATAGATATAAAATCTACATTTCTTTGATATGGAAAATGCTGGAAAGAGCAAACAAGGAATCCAAACCTCCCTACCGATCTATGATACATGCATAGGAAAAAGATTCCCCAACAAAACCCCTTCCTTGTGCCTTAAAAAAAAAAAAAAGAGGGCAAAGGCGAGTTGTACGAACTCTCGTTTTTAGTTATTTTTTTTACGGTTTATTAAGTCTGTCGAGAGTAATATTCTACGACAAGCAATTCATTTATTTTCAAACCGACGCATTTCCGATCGATTATTTGATTGACTAACCCTTCATATTGGAATGTGTGAAGAGTAAGATGGTTTGGCAATTCCTCGGGGGCAGATGAATCAAGAAGATTTTGAACCAAAGTTCTAGAGTTTTGTTCATCCTTCACTGTAATAATATCTCGGGGTTTGCAGCGATAACTTGGTATATCAACTATACGACCATTAACTAAAATATGTCCATGGTTAACTAATTGGCGCGCTTGAGGAATAGTAAAAGCCATACCCAATCGAAAAAGGATGTTATCCAAACGCATTTCAAGTAATTGTAATAAAACTTGACCTGTTGATCCCTTGGCTTTTCCGGCGATACGAACATATTTAAGTAATTGGCGTTCGGTAAGACCATAATGAAAACGCAATTTTTGTTTTTCTTCTAAACGAATACGATATTGAGATTTTTTTCCGGAGCGTGATTGGTTTCTAAGATCGCTTCCTGCCTTAGGCCTTTTACTAGTTAGTCCTGGTAAAGCCCCCAGACGGCGTATTTTTTTAAAACGCGGCCCTCGGTAACGTGACATAAAGACTCCTTTTTTTATTGAAATTGTACAACAAAATTAAAACTGAACTAAATTATAATGATAAATGACGTGAAATTCACTCCAATAAACTATTGGAATACAGAGAGTCAGAAGATATATTCTCTCAATATAAAGATTTTTTGTATTGTATATACAATATATATAAATAAAATAAGTCACAAAAATTTTCCGTTATTTTCTTTATTTATTTTGCAAAGATATAACCCTTTATACCCAATATATATATTCCTATATGGAAGTTTCTATGACATAATATAAATGGCGCGGTAACTCTTGTAAAAAGTTGAAATAAGTCTTTTAAATCTTCTTTGATTTTGAAAGTACATTCAAAATCATGTAAAAAAAAAAAAAACGCAAAAATATGAAAAGCCGGCTATCGGAGTCGAACCGATGACCATCGCATTACAAATGCGAAGCTCTAACCTCTGAGCTAAGCGGGCTCAAATAAAATAGCGCATGCATACAAATTCACTAAACTACTAGATCGTATCAATTAACTATTCTATTCATATTTTTCCTTATAAATATGATTCTATATATTCTAGAACAGAATATAGCTCAAATAAATAGTGACTATCATAAAATAAATAAAACATAATCTTAATTAATTAAATTAATAGAATTAAATTAATAGAATATAGCAATATATCGACTTTCTAATTTTGATTTCATTAGTTTCTAAATAATAAAATCTTAATTAGATTATAAATCTTTTTTTTTTAAGTTAAATGATATCTTATTTGAAATTCTTGTTTTTTTGTTCTAATCTCATGCTATTATTATTATTTTATCCTTTTTGTCTTTTTCTTTTATTTCTAATATTCTAGAATTAATAGAATGAATGAATAGTCGACTAGAATTTTTTAGAATTATTCTAATTTCAAATCTACGAAGTAGACTTTTAATCTTTTTCCATTGCACATTGTAGAATTAAAAGTTTCAATAATAATCATAAATTTCTTTTCATGGAAGTAAAAAAAAAAAGAATCGACCGTTCGACTATTTTTAAAAATTTAAGAAAAAGATGAGAAAAGTTAAGAACATATATATGTTATGTAATATCTAACCATATTGAATTGCAAATACAAAAATGATAGAATCTTTGTTGATTAGACTAAAGAAATATGGATGGGGATTAAAAAAAATGAAAGAAGATACCAAAGAAATAAAATAAGTATCTATATATAATGAATTCCCAGGTTTCGGCATAAGAAAAAGTATAAAGACATAATAATATAATTAGATGCTAATCTCAAAGCAAAAAAAAGGGGATATGGCGGAATTGGTAGACGCTACGGACTTAATTGGATTGAGCCTTGGTATGGAAACCTACTAAGTGATAACTTTCAAATTCAGAGAAACCCGGGAATTAATAATGGGCAATCCTGAGCCAAATCCTGGTTTACACGAACAAACCTGAGTTTTTTTTTTATAAAGTGATAAAAAAGGATAGGTGCAGAGACTCAATGGAAGCTGTTCTAACAAATGGAGTTCACTACCTTGTGTTGATCAAATGATTCACTTCATCGTCTAATAGATCCTTAGGTAGAACTTTTTAATCGGACGAGAATAAAGATAGAGTCCCATTCTACATGTCAATACTGACAACAATGAAATTTATAGTAAGATGAAAATCCGTTGACTTTTAAAATCGTGAGGGTTCAAGTCCCTCTATCCCCACCCCAACTCTACTCCTCAAAAAAGTATGTTTGACACCTTACCTTTTTTTAGTTATTCACGAATTCATTATCGTTTTTCAGTCATCCTACTCCTACGCTTTTCCAAACTATAATTATTTTTCTTAATTATATACAAGTCTTGTGGGATATATAATACACGTACAAATGAGAAATAAATATCGGTTTTAATTATTTAGAATCTATATAATTTTTCATTTTAAAACTTAGAAAGTCTTCTTTTCGCAGATCTCAGAAATTCCCGGTCCAAAACTTTTTTCATTTACTACCTTTGCGTTTCTTTTAATTGACATAGACCTAAGTCATCTAGTAAAATGAGGATGATACTTCAGTAATGGCCGGGATAGCTCAGTTGGTAGAGCAGAGGACTGAAAATCCTCGTGTCACCAGTTCAAATCTGGTTCTTGGCATAGGATTTGTTAATTTTTATAATTTGCTATTTTTCAAATTAAACGTATCTTTAGGAAAAAAAAGTGTCATCCTTTACCCCCTCTCTTTTTTTGTTCATGTTGTGGATCCATCCGTTCAAAAAGAATGTATAATACTTTATACATAATACATATTCGAAAGGAAAGGTTAAATGAGTTCTGTTTGAAAGAATAAAAAAAGTAACAAAATACTATAGATATAGTATCTTATCTATAGTTGAAGGGCATAAATACCTCACATTAGATACAATAGAAATAGAATTGTACCCCCCCCTCATGTTTTCCGATCTTATTTATTAAGTCCCGGTTATGTGACTAAAGTTGACTAAGTTATGTGCGCGATACAAAGTTCATAATACAGAACTCTTTTTTTTTTTTAGTTCATACTATTGGCTCGGCTTTTACGAAAAAAAAAAAGTATCTTTTAAATTGGAGATCAAGCTATCTATAATAATATGAATGAGACCCCAATTCTTCTGTTTGTTTGATCTAAAAAACAATTGAATTCAAAAAATTCCGTGAAGGTCTATAGTTGTAGAAGCTATAGACTCAATTTAATAAGCATCTTGTATTTCATAAAAATTAGGGGCAATATAATCCTTACGTAAAGGCCACCCTATCCAACTTTCGGGCATTAAGATCCGTTTCAGTCGTGGATGGCTATCATAAGTGATTCC